AAACAGGATTAACTGAGGCTGTTCAAACAGGCATAGGCCAACTAAACGGTATTCCCACAGCAATTGGGGTTATGGATTTTCAGTTTATGGGGGGTAGTATGGGATCCGTAGTTGGGGAGAAAATTACCCGTTTGATCGAGTATGCTACCAATAATTTTTTACCTCTTATTATAGTGTGTGCTTCCGGAGGGGCACGCATGCAAGAAGGAAGTTTGAGCTTGATGCAAATGGCTAAAATATCTTCTGCTTTATATGATTATCAATCAAATAAAAAGTTATTCTATGTATCAATCCTTACATCACCTACTACTGGTGGGGTAACGGCTAGTTTTGGTATGTTGGGGGATATCATTATTGCCGAACCCAACGCCTACATTGCATTTGCGGGTAAAAGAGTAATTGAGCAAACATTGAATAAAACAGTACCTGAAGGTTCCCAAGCGGCCGAATATTTATTCCAGAAGGGCTTATTCGATCTAATCGTACCACGTAATCCTTTAAAAGGCGTTCTGAGTGAGTTATTTCAGCTCCACGCTTTCTTTCCTTTGAATCAAAATTCAATCAAGTAGAGCATTAAGTTCAATTATTTTCTTTGTAGCAAACAAGGAGTTAGTTTATAAAAATAAAAGTAAAAATGATCAGAATAGGTTTTTGGGGGTGGTCTAAGATCTAATTGTAGAAAGAATCAAAAGTTGTGTGGATCACTTTTTTTTTATTTTTTTTTTTTACCTATATTCCTGATTAGTAATCAGGGAGCTTTTATTAACAAGATAAAAGAGTGAATTCCTCCGTTCGTGAAATTCGTTTTATTTGACGAATTTCATCTTCCCTATTGTATATATAATTCAAATAGAGAAAAAAAGATAGAGTTTTCTATCTTTCTATATCTACCGAGAATTCCCATTTTGACTAAGAATCCCTGTTGAATCGGATTCTAACGAATCTTTCAGTAATTTGTAAAAAACTCTTTCTTTATTAAATTAAAAGAAAACAAAAAAAGAAGAAGAATAATAATAAAGTCGATTATCATACAGATATTTCACGTAGAAAGATGAATAAGTCCATTTATTTAGTTCTACATTCCTTGCACTTATTATATATACTCACTTAGATATATACTTAGGTCTATACTAATTCGAATTATTATTTAATTAATAATTATAATTATTATAAGATATCTTTATAACAATAACAGGTACAACTAGTAAATCGAGGTACCCCATTTTATGACAACTTTCAACTTTCCCTCTATTTTTGTGCCTTTAGTAGGCCTAGTATTTCCGGCAATTGCAATGGCTTCTTTATCTCTTCATGTTCAAAAAAATAAGATTGTTTAAATCCGATAGGAGTAAATCTCAGCCATTTTTTTTTTTTCAAAACTTAGACTTGTATCATAACACGGATATCTATTTAGTGGAATATGGTCTAATAGGTGGTTCCGCCGAACATAAATGAAAGAGCTCTTATGCATGCAGAAACTGATATATGGATAAACGAATTCTAGCTATTTTCAAATAGATCAGGATCGGCGGATGTCTGAAATGTAAAGTCAACGTATCTATATGTATGTGGATATCTATAAGGGAATCATATGAAGGGGATGTTATTATTTTAGATCTAACCAATTTGATGAATTAAATTATTCCTAAAGGTTCACATCAAAATAGTGCTAGTTGATGAGAGTTATTTCGGAAATAAAAAGAGTAAAGTCAAATTCATTTGGCTTATTCTATCAATTTGAATAAAATGTAAACGGATTAAGTATGAGTTGGCGATCAGAACGTATATGGATAGAACTTATAACAGGGTCTCGAAAAATAAGTAATTTCTGCTGGGCTTTTATCCTTTTTTTAGGTTCATTAGGATTCTTATTGGTTGGAACTTCCAGTTATTTTGGTAGAAATTTTATATCTTTATTTCCGGCTCAGCAAATCATTTTTTTTCCACAAGGGATCGTGATGTCTTTCTATGGGATCGCGGGTCTCTTTATTAGCTCCTATTTGTGGTGCACAATTTTGTGGAATGTAGGTAGTGGTTATGATCGATTCGATAGAAAAGAAGGAATAGTCTGTATTTTTCGTTGGGGATTTCCTGGAAAAAATCGTCGCATCTTCCTCCGATTCCTTATAAAAGATATTCAGTCCGTCAGAATAGAAGTCAAAGAGGGTATTTATGCTCGTCGTGTCCTTTATATGGAAATAAGAGGCCAGGGGGCTATTCCCTTGACTCGTACTGATGAGAATTTAACTCCCGGAGAAATTGAACAAAAAGCTGCTGAATTGGCCTATTTCTTGCGTGTACCAATTGAAGTATTTTGAGAAATGAACTGAGAATGAATGCTTTCTCGGCAGTAGGGAAAAACTCAAGAACCCTTTCTATAACATAACTTAACTGAAGTTTCTTCAGAACGCTCATTCGAGCCAAAGCAGACGGAGACGGAACAAGCATAAAACGACCCTTTTTTGTCCACAAAAAGGGTCGTTTATACGTATGGAAATCC